AAAAAATGTATTAGTAGCTTATATGCCATGGGAAGGTTACAATTTTGAAGACGCAGTACTAATTAGCGAACGTCTGGTCTATGAAGATATTTATACTTCTTTTCACATCCGGAAATATGAAATTCAGACTCATGTAACAAGCCAAGGTCCTGAAAGAATCACTAAAGAGATCCCGCATTTAGAGGCTCGTTTACTCCGAAATTTAGACAGAAATGGAATTGTGATGCTGGGATCTTGGATAGAAACGGGCGATATCTTAGTAGGTAAATTAACACCTCAGGCAGCGAGTGAATCGTCATATGCCCCGGAGGATAGATTATTACGAGCTATACTGGGCATTCAGGTATCCACTTCAAAAGAAACTTCTCTAAGACTACCTATAGGGGGAAGGGGTCGAGTTATTGATGTGAGATGGATCCATAGAAAGGGGGTTTCCAATTATAATCCAGAAAAGATTCGTGTATATATTTCACAGAAACGTGAAATCAAAGTAGGTGATAAAGTAGCTGGAAGGCATGGGAATAAGGGTATAATTTCTAAGATTTTGTCTAGACAAGGTATGCCCTATTTGCAAGATGGAACGCCTGTTGATATGGTATTCAATCCATTAGGAGTCCCCTCACGAATGAATGTGGGACAGATATTTGAATGTTCGCTCGGGTTAGCGGGGGATCTGCTAAAGAAACATTATAGAATAGGACCCTTTGATGAGAGATATGAGCAAGAGGCCTCAAGAAAACTAGTGTTTTCTGAATTATATGAAGCCAGTAAGAAAACAAAAAATCCATGGGTATTTGAACCCGAATATCCGGGAAAAAGCAGAATATTTGATGGAAGAACAGGAGATCTTTTTGAACAACCTGTTCTAATAGGAAAGTCTTATATCCTAAAATTAATTCATCAAGTTGATGATAAAATCCATGGACGTTCCAGTGGGCATTATGCACTTGTTACACAACAACCCCTTAGAGGGAGGGCCAAACAAGGGGGACAAAGAGTAGGAGAAATGGAAGTTTGGGCTCTAGAGGGATTTGGTGTTGCTCATATTTTACAAGAGATGCTTACTTATAAATCTGATCATATTAGAGCTCGTCAAGAAGTACTTGGTGCTACGATTATCGGAGCAACAGTACCTAACCCAGAAGGTGCTCCAGAATCTTTTCGATTGCTCGTTCGAGAACTACGATCTTTGTCCCTGGAACTGAATCATTTCCTTGTATCTGAAAAGAACTTCCAGATGGATAGGAAGGAAGCTTGATCTAAATGAATCAGAATTTCTATTCTATGATCGACCAGTATAAACATCAACAACTTCGAATTGGACCAGTTTCCCCTCAACAAATCAGGGCTTGGGCAAAAAAAATTCTACCCAATGGAGAGATAGTTGGAGAGGTGACAAAACCCTATACTTTTCATTATAAAACTAATAAACCGGAGAAAGATGGATTGTTTTGTGAAAGGATTTTTGGACCTATAAAAAGTGGGATTTGTGCTTGTGGAAATTACCGAGGGATTGGGACTGAAAAAGAAGATCCGAAATTTTGTGAAGAATGCGGGGTGGAATTTGTTGATTCTCGGATACGAAGGTACCAAATGGGATACATCAAACTGACATGTCCAGTGACTCATGTGTGGTATTTGAAACGTCTTCCTAGTTATATTGCGAATCTTTTAGATAAGCCCCTTAGGGAATTAGAGGGCCTAGTATATTGCGATGTGTGATTTGATCGAAATCTTCATTGAACAGATTTGGACTGAGAAACTGTCATCCCATTTAATCTGATTGGGATGCCCCCGGCTCTGACATGTATCTTGGGAAGAGGAACATGAAGCTCAGAATTATGGGTGCATTCAAGACTTAAAAATGGAATAAAAGGGGAATTGATCCATGGTCGATTCCGTAACAGATAATATAGGAATAGTTAGTTATACCTCGTGAAAAAAGACTTTTTGTGGAATTATACATTCCATTTCTTTGAGAAATAAAATCTGTTCGGGCAAGCGCAAGCGAATATGGCATGGTTACGGGAGCTTATCTATCGCATATATGCTTCAAGGAATATCATGGAACATAACCATCGAGGTGAGTAGAGACCTAAAAAAGATCGAATGGAACAATACACTATATAGACAAAGAAATCCTTTACCTTTACGAGTCCAAAAATATTCTTTTCAGGGGATTCATCATTTGAGGGGAAGTAGACTACTCAATAATTTCACATTTCCTTTTTTTCGTAAACATAAAAGAAAGTAAAAAAGGTTAGGGTTAGAGTGAAAATAAAAAATAAAATAAGATAAAAATGAATCAATGAAAGGCAGGTCCTTACAGGGAACTTGAGTAAAGAGTAGTTTTTTGTAGGTTTTTCTCGAACAAAGTTTAAAAAGAAGAAGAACCCCTTTCTTTATTTGGTGTAACTACTTGAGCCGGATGAGAGGAAACCTTCACGTCCGATTGTGAGGGGGGGAATCCAATACTATAGGAACCTATCTCGATTTTTCT